ATACATATATATATATGTTAAGTGTATTACCCCTATATACACTTAACATATATATATATGTATATATACAATAATGGTAGTTACCCTACCATTATTGTATATATACATATATATATATATACGGGGGCCCCCGTATATTATATATATTCATATAATATATTAACATTATTTTTTTTTTACCAAATTAACAAATAGATAATTAAGCAAAACCAAATCATTAACAATTTTAATAAAACTCAAATAAACAAATATCCTACATTGTATGACCCTATACCAGTGAACAATTCAATCACAATCTTATCCCAGCGAAAAAAGAATAACCTTACACTTTTTAACATACGATAAAACTTGGTATAACATAATTCTACCAAATTATCACATCCAAACAAACTACTACTCCATTTACTTATTAAATTACTATCATAAAACATAATATGTGAATAAATTGACAGTAATTGAAAAACAATTAAAGCGAAACTGATAAACCTATTAAGATACACAGTTTCATCTAACATTAAAAAAACGTAAAATTTAATAAATAATCAAAAGAATACCATCAAACCAGATTTAAAAAAAAATAAAACGCCTAATCTGATTCTACTCTTAATTTTGAATAAAATAGCACATAAACGAAAAGAATACAAATAAGACATAAACATGCACAAACAAACTATCGAGCAAACAACTATGTTAACAACTTTAACAAACATTGATAATAAAAAATGCTTAGTAAAAAACACACCTATAAAAGGTACTCCTGCCAAACCAAGAACTACTAAAATTGATTTAAATAATTTTCAATTACCATATAAACTAGTACCATAAACACAATTTCTACCTTGAGAACCACCACTACCTTTCATTACATCACCTACCAACATGAATAAAATACACTTAGATACCCCATGTCTCAATAATTGAAATAATGAAAGAGCTAAATCACCATATATCAAGTATAAAATACATCATGCAATATTTTTACATGTAGATAAAGCTATAATCTTCTTCAAGTCTACAAAAAATAACCTTCTCAAAGCCGTAATTAAAATAGTCAGAATTAACAATACTCTAAAATAAATTGATTCTCTAAAATATTGTACATAATCATAACGCATAGAAAATCAAATACCAGCCGCAACTAAAGTAGACGAATGAACCAATGAACTAACGGGCGTGGGAGCACGCATAGCCTCTAACAGCCAACTTATAAAAGGAAACCTAGCACTCTTGGTAAATATTATTAAAAAAAATATAATCATACAAAACATATATTTACTATTGATAAAACAACTCAACCCTATTAAAAGAAACAAACATACATCACCAAATCGAGAAGAAACCAAAGTAACTACAGACGATCGCAACCTCAAAAATTTATCATAAAACAAAATCAAAAAAAATCTTACTACACCTAAATATTCCCAAAATACCAAAGTTGTCAAGAAGTCACCAGTAGACACTAAAATACCCATAACACCGACAAATAAAATTATAATCTTATTCAACTTAAAACCAGCCAAATCACCCATAAAATAATGATGTGTATAAAAGTATACATAAGAAAAGCATATAAGTAACATTAGAACCACACTAAAAGTAACAAAATCAAAATCAAATTTTATCACCCATTTATACCCACCTAATGACAAGAATTTAAACTTAACACTATACTCGCACAGTACAAAAACACAAAATCATATCAACAAACACATACATAAACCTATACAAAACAAAGAGATAAACATAAACATACGGTACATATAATACCTACCTTATGGCCGTAACATAAGTCGAATATATGTTAATTAACACTAACACTATAACATAAAGTAGCTAGGAAAACTTCCATAATTAATGCTTAAAACTAACTCATATAAATTCTGACATAACTACACAATTAAATACGTGAACAAACTCACGTTGCTATCATCAAAAGCAATTAACTTGATTTCAAATCAAATATCATAAGTCCAAAATCTCTAAAATACGGTATCTTCTCCTAATGTATTGAAAAATTAATAGAGAGACTTTAAAAGTCCTAAATTAATCCTAAACTAACCCCATTAAATTTTTCTGGCATCTCTACATTTTGAATTTTTCAATACATTAGGAGAAGAAGATACCGTAAAAAAAAAAATTTTTTTTAACGGTATCTTCTCCTAATTGGCTATAGCCTTCAAAGAGTTTACAACCCTCCACATTAAAATATGCTAAACTAGACAGATCCATATAAAATTTAACGATAAAATTTCGTCTTCCAACTAACCAACAATCTCATAACTATAAACCCAAATATCAAAGTTAAACACAAACATACATAAAATCTACCTTCAACAATCGTGCATAAAAATTTACTAAACTCAATTTTTACCAAACCGTATAATAAACACCTACACAATAATCCTACTACAAAACATAAAACAACGTTAAACTCACCAACCTTATGATAAATAGCAAATCTATCATTAGGTTTAAAAACCGACACAAAAATAAACAATATATAAACTCCACCCACATACACCAAACGAAAAACCAATGAATATCATCTAAAACCATACACCAAATAACAAATTAAACACGAAATCAAAGCTTTAACAACTAATAACACACAACAATAAACACAATGACTTCTCAGCGAAAATAATAACAACACAAAAAAATAAGAAGTAACTAAAACCTCTAGTACCACTTTTGTTTAGTCATACACAAACTATCCTTAACACGAAAAGCTAAAATAATATATTATACTAAAACAAAACACCTATGAAACATCAACAACTTCAATCATTATAGGCATTACGCCATGATTAACACCACACAACTCAGCACAATATCCAATAAAAGCTCCATGTTGAGAAGGACAAAAAAATAAATGATTCAACCGACCAGGTATAGCATCCATCTTTAAATTTAAAGATGGAACAGAAAACGAATGAATGACATCAGCTGATGTCACAACTAAATGATAAGGAGTACCATAAACCATACGCATAGGCTTATCCACCAAAAAACAATCCTTAGTTGCAAAAGAATCATATCTACCTTTTGAATACTCATAAGTTCAATACCATTGATGTCCTATAATCTTGACAGTCTCACTAGAATAACAATCTAAATCACTAGTTATAAATTTCACTTTCAATGCACATAAAACCAAAACAACCATAGTAGGAACCATAGTCCAAATTAATTCAATAACCTGTTTCTCACCACCAAATTTAACTCTACCACCACCTAATATTTTCCAACATAACATCACATATACAAAACACAAAATAAATACACACACAGCAATTATATAACAAACTATATCATAATACAATAAAGATAGTTTCATTAAAACCGAGTAATTTTACCCAGTAACCAACTTCAAATTCATTTAAAGTTACCTTGTTACGACTTACCTCAATAAAAATCGAGGGTGACGGGCGGTGTGTACATGAGCTAAACTTATTTCACATTAACAAACTAATTTAACCTTACTTTTAAGTCCTGAATATAATAGCACTTACAACTAAAACTTTATCAATGTAACGCATGCATACTTTTATAAGCAGCACATAGACTTAGCTTAACTAAAACCTACACAAACTTATGTCATTCAACGATAATATTAAACCAGATATACACCAACATAATAAAAGTAAATTAATAGGCGGAACATCCTTTACACCACACCTTCCCCTAAAAAGAATCACTCACTGCCAAACCATTTTAGTTACTAAACTAAGATAATACTACAAAATACGTTAATGGGGTATCTAATCCCTGTCACAAACATAAATTTTACATAAAAATGAATATTTAAAACTTAAATAAAAAAATTTAACCTATTTTTAAAGATAAATAAACACACACAATCTATGTAAAAGCAAAGAAAACAGATTAACCGCAGATGCTGGCACTGTGTCCTATCCCCTCTTAATGTTTCCCCTTTTAAAACTCTAGTTTTAACAAAAAATCAACTTCTAAATAAAATAAATAACATCCGAGTCATACCTAAAAATAAACTAATTTTATGCAGTTAATGAAACACAAACTTTCTTTTGCCACAGTTAAACAATTAATAAAAAACATGGAATTATTAAAACAATTCTCTTTAGCTTTTGCAAAGCTAACACAATTCATGTTCAACAAAAAAGCTTACTATCCTTTCGTACTGATAAACTTCTACAATAGATAAGAACCGACCTGGCTCACGCCGGTCTTAACTCAACTCATGAAGATAAATAAGGTCGAACAGACCAAAAACTCAGACTACTGCACCCAAGCTTTAATCTAAGTCAACATCGAGGTGGCAAACAATTAATTCGATAAGATCTCTTATTAATTATCACACTGTTATCCCTGGGGTAACTTAACCCACTAAACCATCTCTAGGGTCTTAATTATAGTAAAACACTAAAACTTGCCCCAAGCAAAAAAAGAAGATCCCAGGGTCTTTCCGTCTTATTAAACTATGGAAATTCTGTATTCCCAATATCAAATTCATAATAATACCAAATATTCACATCTCTCACGTCAAACCATTCAGACAAGCCCTCAATTAAAAGGCAATTAATTATGCTACCTTTGCACAGTCAATATACTGCGGCCATTTATTTACTAAACCAACATTGGGCAGGCACTACTAGTTAACATTCAAACTAGAAATGTTTTTAATAAACAGACGGAAAGACCCTGAGAAATAATTAGTACAATATAATTACTTATTTAATGATAAATAACATACTACATATTAACTTAAGTTGCCACACAATCTAACTCTATAAACCTAACAATTATCTTTTATAACAAATTTACAAAAAATAGGTACCTCTAACCTAATCTTAATAAAATTCCATTTATAAGTATAATATCATGATAAATCTTCTAACTTATCATGTGACATAAAACATCTAAGCAACTAAATAGAAATAAAATTTAACGAATAACTTATCACATCATAAAACCAATTTACCTGAATTTACTCAATACAAAATATATTCTAAACAACCAGTATTAAGATCTAAATTATTCGATTTTAAAAATACTTTATAAGAATCCACCAAGCATGATGCAAAAGGCAAATAAACCTAAACACTAAACCTTAACAGTTTATCAACCAAAAAGGTTAATGATACAATACAAACCATCATAGATTTACAAAATCTATATTTTAAATTAAACTAAAAAACCACGAGCAAACACATACGTACAATCATCCACCCAACGCATATAATATACACCATAAGTATAATCCACACTATACGGATAACAAAAATAATCATTATGAGAAGCTACAGGACTCATAAAAAAATCCACATAACAACTAGATGAACCATATGAACCTAAAACCTCATTACGATTAACCACCGATTCCCAAAGTATAAAAATAAAAAAACACCCACTAAAAGCAGAAATAAAAGAACCCACAGTACACACAATTTTAACTCAATTATAAGCACACTCATAAATACAAACACGACGAGGTAACCCACATAATCCAAAATAGTGCATAGGAAAAAAACATAAATTAAACCCTATTTTAGATATTATACATTGACACTGAAGTAAACACTTATTTAACCTCAAACCAGTAATTAAAGGCCACCATCAAATAAACATAATTATTATTCTTATATAAGACCCTAACGACATAACATAATGAAAATGGGCAACAACAAATCAAGTATCATGCAAAACTTTATCCAATACACAAGCAGACAACACAATACCAGTCACACCACCAAAGGTAAACAACACTATAAAAGAAACTATCCACCACAATATAGGATCCCTCTTATTTACACGAGAATTTAAAAGCATATAAAGTCAAGTAAAAACCTTTATTCCTGTTGGTACTCCTATTATCATAGTAACCGAACTAAAAAACACAGTAGTCTTAACAACTAATCCAACCGTAAACATATCATGACCCCACACACTTCTCCCCAAACATACTATTGAAAACATAGCAAATAACAAACCATAAAAACCAAAAGCATCCGGACACATACTTATTCTTAAACATATATGACTAATCATACCAAAACCAGGAATAATTAAAACATAAACCTCCGGATGACCAAAAAATCAAAACATATGTTGAAATAAAACAGGATCACCACCACCTAACGGATCAAAAAACGCAGAACTAAATTTACGATCAAATAAAAGCATAGTAATAGCAGCTGCTAACACAGGAAGAGTAACTAACAATAAGATTGACGTAAATAAATAAGCCCATAATATTATAGAAGTACGAGAAAATATATTAGTCATAAATATTCTATATAAAGTACAAATAAAATTAATAGAACTAAAAATTCTAGACGCACCCGCTAAATGCAACGAGAACATCAAAAAATCCACACCGTTACTACTTGAAAATAATGACGACGACAAAGGCGGATAAAAAGTTCACCCTATACCAGCACCCAAACACATACTAACTAAAAGAAAAACTATTGAAGGAATCAACAACCACGCACTTAAAGCATTTAAACGAGGCAAGTTTAAATCAGATAACCCACCAACCAAAGGAATTAAATATTTACCAAAACCACCTATCAAAATGGGCATCAAAAAAAAGAAAATCATTATTATTCCATGGGTAGTCATCAAAAAATTATAACAATCCAAAGAAATAACATTATAATAAGGCTCTAAAAAATTAACACGAATTAATAAACTAAATCTTAAACCTACAAAACCTGACCACAAACCCAATAAAGTATAAATCACACCAACCCGCTTATGATCTAAAGTAAATATTCAACTTAACAAAAATTTAACACTCATTTTACATAAGATGACCTTATATAAAGTCACTTAATGTTTTGAAAACATTTAGTCTAACCTAACTTAATCTTATCATAAAGAGAAAGTCAAACCAAATTGACACGAAATTATTAGCAGTAACTTCACAATTTCCTCTAAACTAATATAACCAACACACATAACCACTAAATAACTCAAACACATAACCAATCAACAAAAAAACTAAAAATAAATAATAGTAACCAAAGTTAAAAAATAACAAACCTTGACTAGGCATATTCAAAAGTAAAGAAATTTCAAGATCAAATATAACAAACATAATCAACAAAAAAAAATAAGTAAAACTAAAACAATTCAAATTTAACACACTAGAAAAAAATCCACACTCATAAGAACTACCTCACTCACAACCAACATCCACAATCTTTTTCAACAAACCAGAACAAAAAAAATAAATTATAAAACACAACCCAAAAAACAAAATACTACTAAAAAACAATAAAATCATTAACCTATAGTGAAATTCACATTACTGAAGTAAGAATTCAGCCTCTTTATACTTAGAATATATAGATATAACAACACACTTAATATTAACGGAATATATCAAATTCACAATTCACTATATCAAAGTGACCTGCTAATGCAGCCCTATTAACACCAAATCTCTCAAATTGAGACCAAAGATCCCCAAAACCTTTATTCTAAAATTAAACTAAGATTAGAAACACCATAACCACCACACACGACTATAATGGTACCTAACCATTTCCTGAAGTTAACAGCATCACGATTTAAAATAATCTATATAGACAATTAACAATAATGAAAAATCTAAAAATCAACAAACATAAACATACTTCCCAAAAAAATTTCACAAAATAATCATAACGAATACGCGGTAATGTAGCTCGAGCCCACATAAAAAAAAACAAACAAAATGATAAAAATATACTACCGATAAACCCACCACCAAACATCAAAATCATCCCTAACCATGAAAAAATAAATATAATTATATACTCACATGCAAATAAACATGTAAAATATATACCACTATACTCAACTTTAAACCCACTAACTAACTCACTTTCAGCTTCCCCATAATCAAACGGAGTACGATTAGTTTCACATAAAATACATATTATATATAAAATCAACAAACAAGGAAAAATCACAACTGACAACCAACCACTTAAAAAAAAATCCACCAAACTATATCTACAATAACACAACGCAGAAAATATAATAATACACATAAAACAAGCCTCAAACCTTATAGATCCAAAAGCACAACGAATTGAACTTAAAAACGAATAACTTTTATAACTACCCCAACCTGTACATAGTATGGAGTAACTACAAAACCTAGTAATAACCAAAAATCATAATAGAGACAGTGAATTAAAACTATATCTATAATAACCACCATACACAAACGAATAATAAATAACTAAACCAACCAACAATACAACTCCAAATAAACCAACTCATCTACGACTTTGAAAACCATAATTCTTAAACTTAACTATCAACTTTAACAAATCAGAAAATCTCTGAAGCAACCCAATAATACCAACCTTTTTAGGACCCTTACGAAACTGAGAATAACCCAAAATCTTACGCTCTCCCAAAATAAAAAAAGCTATAATCAACAAGCTAACTAACAAACCTGTCAAACCACTGACAAACCCAAAAATAATCATATACAAGCGACTTGATTACTAAACTACCATCTATGACTAGACAAATCATCATTTTCATTAAACTAAAGCCACACCACCGTTATATACTTATAACAAAAGAAATTACAACCCATCTTCGAGACGCAAACCCAATATTTTTAATTAAACTATTTTGTTTATACAAAAAACGAACACATAGTAAAGCTCCACATAAAGAGTTCTCCTGAGTGTAAAACAAGTATTTTAAATAAACTACATCACATTTATAACTTAAACCCTTATACTCAATTTTTAAATACATTAACATAAAAATATTCACTAGCCAACTTATAAAGAAAAAGCTGCTCAGAAAACCTATATATTCTTCATACCAACAATAAATAAATAGATGAATATAAAATACCAACACTAACACTCAACTTATAAAATAGAGGAAAAGACACAGGAGTAACTAATAACAAAAAACAAAACACCCAAAATAGATAACCCTTCAAATCTCTACTACTAGATATCACCACAAAATAAACTATTCTTAACCTAGCCCAAATAAAATAATAACAATAAATAAACAAACATACTTCAATCCTTCTACAAAAGCACGCTACAACCAATGTAGCGACAGAAGTCAAAGAAATATGACATCAAATATATTCCCAACTAAAACTAAAAAACCATACCAAAAAACAACATAAAAAAATAGTAAAAAAACAATCAATATATACAATCTTTAAATTACTTGTCTCATACAAAAAACAAAAAAATATAACTGGAAACTTCATTACTATACTTAATAAATATATAAAAACTCATCTACCAATACTAAAAACTCGATAAACCCAAAACATAAAAGGAAACAATCCAAACTTAACTACAAACCCAAAATAAACAAAATAATATAACCCGATTACTAATAGCCCAGAAACTAATAATACAGAAGATAACCCAGACATTATCACATAGCAAAGAATAGAATTATAAAATTTATAAGACATAAATCTAACATTAAAAAATAGTGAAGGTATAATTGACAATCCACACAACTCTAAAAAAACTCAAAACCCTAATAAACTATCAACCATACAACACAAAATACAAAAAAAAATGGAAAAAATTAAAGAGAAAATAACTACATCTAAATAACCTCAACGAACAATCCCCATTATTAATGATCAACTGAAAACACCAAAATTCTAGTCACAATAAATCAATGAACTAAAGCAACAAAAACTTCATAAAAAAATAAAAAAAATACCACTATACATCACCAACTCCTAATTAACCTTAATTTACCCAATGCAACCGCTCCAAAACAACCCAAACTTATATTTATAAATGGACGCAAAATCAACACTACTGGACGAACAACATAACTTATTAACTCAGCGATACACACTAATGGACATATATAAATGGGAGTACCAATGGGAATAAATGAACTAAAAAATAAATTTACTTTATCACAAATACGATTTAAAAAAAAAGAAACAAAACATCTAAATACAACACTAACTAAAATAACAGCAAATAAAAAAGGACTATAACAATAAGGTAAACGATAGCATAAAAACAAAAATAAAACCCAACCTAAAACACCAAAATAATAATAAACAACATCGCCTAAAACAAACTTATTTATCAAAATCATTAAAGAACTAAAATCATTAACATTATTAAACATACTAAATTCAACCAGACACAAAAATGTGTATAATGGAGACATGAGCCCCACAGTTTAAATTAACTTACCAGTCCCTCTAATTACATCTATCTCCAACGCTTCAAATTGACGCTTTAAATTTTAAGCTAAGAGAAATTTAACGGATTACTAATCACCTTTACAACCAAAATGTAAAATGCATACACACACACTACATTAAATACCATCTATAAAATTAATATCCCAAAATAACATCACAGACAAAGAAAAACCAAAAAATAAAAATGAGAATAATAATAAGCACCAACAGCTTCATAACATTCCCTACGAATCAACAAATGTCCACATAATATCAACGGCACAAGACCACCAAAAAACAAATAAAAACATCAAAATAATAAATACATAAACAATCCAAACCTCTGTCTAACTAATCCTACTTCACAAAAAAATTGAATAGTAGTAGGAAACGAACATAATCTTAATAATCTAAAAACCACAATTCTCATTAAACTTATACCTTTAATTCTTGACTTCAATAAAATTCATTTACGAGTATGTGAAACATCATAAAAACACCACAATAATCCAAACACTATACCAGCACTTAATCCATGACCTAAACAATAAAAAAAAGAAAATTTTATATTAGACCAATCTCTAATATAAAATCCTAAAAACGGAACCACTATATGAGCTAAACTTAAAAATGCCAATCAACGCTTCCCATCCAACTCACTACATGACGTAATCAAAAAAAATATGGATACAATACAAGACAAAAATAAGTATCACAAAAAGCTACCACTAAATATAAAACTAGCACAACGATAAACCCCTAATAATCCAAGCTTCATTATATAACCTCTCAAAAATATTGAAACTATACTTATAGCTTCAGCATGTACTATAGGTAATCACGTATGAAAAGGAACTAACGGCACCTTAGTAAAGAAAATAAAAGACAACAAATAATAAACAACTAAAGAAACACAACCATTGTAACTCCACTCACTAAATAAAAAAGAATCTTTAACTAAAGACAAATATAATAAAATCAAAATTAATGGCAATCTAGTACTTAAAAGATAACCACAAAAATATCAACCCGCCAAGAATCGCTCAGAATAAGGAGACTCTCTAAAAATCAAATAAAGCAAAGGCAACATAGACAACTCATATACACACCAAAAAACAACACAATGGTTCACACAAAACCTCAAAACAGTAAAACCCAACCTAAAAAATAAATATACACGAACAACATCACCTAATATATTATAAAACATAATCTGTCTATACAAACCCAATAACAATACCAAAATAATTAAATAAAAACTAATAGAATCAAATATAAACATTCCGTTAAAAACTTTCATACTAAACATAGTCACACATTTAACACCACAACTAAATAATAATGATATAGATATAAATACTAAAACTACTAAAAACCTATTAATTCTAATGAAGAAGAACATTCTCAAACCCGAGTCAACACAACTAAACCCACAATTATCTCTACAGTAGAAATAACCATTAACGCCATGAAAATCATATGACTATCGAAAGAAGAAAAAATCAAACAGAACATCAAAATTAAGACATTAAAATTTTCCAACACTATCAAACTATTCAAAAATCGAGTAATGGACAAAAAAAAACTAACCCCTATTACAGAACAAAAAACTAAAAATAAGCTAACCATTTTTATCTACATATACTACTAATTAATAAATCTTAAAAAGAAACATAAGCATAACCATACTTATACTAAATAACTGACATACAAAAAGATAAGGATACTCTGGATGGCAACCACCCAAATAAATTAAAGAAAAAAATAAACTTACAATCAATCAAAATTTAACCTGACGCCATACATTATATACACTCGAACCACTATTTGTAGGTACTCACAAAAAAAATAAAAACGCTACAATTAACACCAAACCACCAATCTTAGACCCTATACAACGTAAAATAGCGTAAAATGATAAAAAATATCACTCAGGCTTAATTGAAACAGGAGTATTCAACGAATCAGCCTCTAAATATGCCTCAATATCAACCAAAGCATCAGGTCTTACAAATAATCAAAAAACTACAAACATAACAACTATCATAAACAACACAAAATCCTTAACCGTAAAATAAGAATGAAAATAAATCACATCTCTTAAATAATTAAATGAAAATAAAGGTTTACTTCTACCACTTTTATGTAAATAAAACATATGAATAACCATTAATCCCAAAATAACAAAACCCAAACAAATATGCACAGATAGCACACGAATCAAAGTTATACCTGATACAGAAAATCCACCAACTACATACTTATAAACAACATTGCCAAAAATAGGCAATCTATCAACTATAGATGTCAAGACAGTAGCAGCCCAATATGACATTTGATGTCAAGGTAATATATATCCAGTAAAAGCCTCACCCATAACTAATAAATACAAAACAAACCCTACATTTCATACACCCTTCTTTTTATAACTTGAATAATACAAAGCACGAGCCATATGAACAAAAAGTAAACCAAACAACACTTTAACACCTACCATATGCCAATACCGCAGACATCAAGTAAAAAAAGAATCTTTTGATAATCTCATAACTATAAAAAAACTACACAGATAATCTGCAACATATAAAAAAGACAATACCACACCAGTTAATATCTGTATAACCATAAAAGCAGAAAGTACAAATCCCCTACTTCAATAATAATTAAGAGAATAACTAATTGGCAAATCTATCAAATTACGTCGAAATAATCTAATCATCCAATTTACTAATACTACCAAAAATTAACAAGTATTCAATAGAACCACAATCTACTAGTTTACATAACCTATTAGTAACCCAACACTAACAAACATAAACTATAGTATAGACAAGCAACCATATATAATCTACAAAATGCCAATACCATGTTAAAACAGTACAACGATAAACACCAAACTTACTTCTCCCTATTAATAAAATCGTACTCAATCCAACTACACCTAATAAAACATGACTAAAATGTAACCCAACAGTACAAAATCTTCTAGCATAAAATCTTGCATCAAATATATTAACACTTATATCCTCCATTTCAGAAATCTGCAAAACTACAAAACTCAACCCTAAAACAACAGTCAAAAACAAAAAAAAATCACAATACTTTCAACCTAATAAATGATGAAACGCAGTAACAGTAACACTAGAACCTAATAAAACAAAACACCCAACAAAAGGTATCTCTAAAGATCTAGACAATCTTTCATAAGATCAAGAATCAAAAAACAAACAACATGTTAAAAATCTACCAAAAATCATAACTTCCCTAAAGACAAACAACCAAAATGCAGATTCATAATGAAGAGTCTCACCCAACCCATCAAATATAAACATTACTATTGATAAGATAGCCCATATTAAAAATATCAGAAACAAATTAACCTTCCATAAAAATAAACCAACTAAAAAAAACCCAACAAAACAAGCATTAAAAATAGGAATAATAGACATTTACATATACAGTGTACAAAAAATATATCTTCTCTTTGGAAAAGAAATATAATAACTTATACTAACAGTAT